TATTCTGCAAATCATTTCTACATTTCTTATAGTAAACAAATAAAAACTTATTGTATATAAAATAGAAAAAAAAAGATAAAATAAAAAATAAGCATTTAGGTATGCGTAAAAATAGATTCTAATCCGCGCCGCTTTTCAACCAAACAAGTAAATTTTTAGTAATATTGAAAAATAAATAATATAAATTAAAAGTGGAAGTTAATTGAATAATAGAAGAAGAAGCTCCATTTACTCAATGAATGACTCCCCTCTACAACTTTTTGTTTGTCTACTACTTCTTATTTCTTATGTTTTTATTTATTTAAAATAATGAATGTATGAATCTAAACAAAAGATTTCCGATATATCCGGAAAAGAAGAAATATTAATCTTTGGTGAACAAGAGAAAAAGCATTATTATTTCGATACAAGACGACACAAGAAAAAGGAGTTCTACCTTTTCTTGTGTCGAATAGAAGATTAGGAAGACTTATAATCCTTCCTAGAGGTACCTGTTCCTTTCATTTCATTTATCCAGTCCTTGTCTTGTATCTTCTTCCTTTGTTTTTGTATACCTATTGGCTAGTGCCTAGTACTAAAAATGGAATACAAGTAATGAATTCCATAGATCTCGCAAAAATACTATAAACAAAAAACAAAGCAAAGTAGGTTTAAGGAAGTTTACAGAAATACATATTTCATTTTTTTGATCAACAAGAATTCGGCGCTTTTTATCAACTTGATGGTAAGGAATTTCTGGATCTAGAAATTCATTTCATATAATTGAACCTTTTCAAACTGTTTCTTTTTAAGAACCAAAAAAATTTGTGCCAAAATAACAGATCCCAAGAAGAACAAAAGCCCTTGGACGCGTAATGGATCTTGAAGCACTATTTCTGCATCTCCCTGACCAAACCCCCCTACATTAGGATTGCTTGTTAATGGTTGATCAAGCTTGATAGATTCACCCTCTGAAACAAGAAGTTCTGGCCCTGGAGGTATAATATCAACCGCTTGGTGACCATCCGATGCATCAACTATGGTTATTTCATATCCCCCCTTTTCTTTACGTACTATTTTGCTTACTATACCCGCGGATGTAGCATTATAGACTGTATTGTTACTCTTGCTCCCATCAGGATAAATCTGACCCCTTCCCCTGTTCCCACCTACATATATAGGATATTTTAAGAAATTAACGTCTTTCTTTGTAGCAGGGTCGGGGGAAAGAATGGGAAAGACGATTTCACTATATTTTTGACCTGGAACAGGACCTATCACAAGAATATTTCTTTTATTAGGACGATAACTCAGAAAAGACAGATTTCCTATCTTTTCTTTCACCTCAGGAGAAATACGATCGGTGGGGGCTAATTCGAATCCCTCGGGTAAAATAAGAACAGCCCCCACGTTCAAAGCCCCTTTTTTACCATTAGCAAGGACTTGTTTCACTTGCATATCATAAGGAATTCGAACAACTGCTTCAAATACAGTATCAGGAAGTACAGCTTGCGGAACTTCAATATCCACAGGCTTATTAGCTAAATGGCAATTGGCGCATACAATTCGCCCGGTTGCTTCTCGTGGATTTTCATAACTTTTCTGCGCAAAAATGGGATACGCATTTGAAATAGATGCTCGAGTTATTACATATATCATGATCGATACAGAAATAAATTGAGTCATCTGTTCCTTTACCCAAGAAAAAGTATTTCTATTTTGCATGATCCAATCATTGATCCCGGAATTTCTACAATAAATTAGATAGGTAGCTAGTATAGTTCCCTATCCACGAGTCTGCCATTGTACTGAAAAAATTCGACGAAAACAGGACGGAGGCCTTGAAAAGTATAAAGAATGAGAAAAATAAAAAATGCTCTTTTTTTACGTGAAAAAACTTTTTGATTGATATCAGGAAATCAAATAAGTTTATCATTCATTCATTGAATGATAAATGACTACAAGCGAAGGAGATACGCGATTTAAAAAACGGAAGATCCAATATTTCACAATTGTATCTAGAATAACTGGAAAAGTGGAAACAAGACCAGATATAATTTGCTCATTATGAGCCAATCCAAAATCATTGTAGATCGAACCAATCATTAGTTCCCAACCATGGGTTGAGTGAAATCCAATCCATAAATCAGTAACTAAAAGAATAGAAAAAGCTTTTATTGTGTCACTTAAGTTATAGAAGAATTCCTGAATCCAAGAATTCAGAATAACAAGTTCTTCATTACCCAGAATAAAATAACCACTTAAAATAGTAAAACAGATTATATTTGTCGACAAATGCAAAATGATATGGAGATGATATTCATTATGTGTTTTGACCAATTGTATCGTTTCTTTGTGTATTCCTATACGAAGCTTTTTTATATGCGTCTCTGGGTATTCTTTTATCATTTCATCCAACAAGAATAGTTCTTCTAATTCTAGGAATTTTTCTAAAACATTTTTCTCTTGAATATCATTCAAAAAATTTTCGGATTGCCTAGTATTCCACCAATGAATAATCCAAGGTTCCAGACTTTTTTGAAATGAGAGAGAGATCCACCAGGGCAAAAATATTATAGATGCAAGATACGCGAGGGAAGCCAATGCTTTCTTTTTTTTCATTTTTTTTTTCTCTGAATTGTTAATGAACTGCTTCATTTGTCAACTTTATCTGATCTTATATTTCTCTAAAGCACGAGTTCTATAACAAGGTATCGAACCTATGGATCTATTCCCAGTTTTTTGTAAAAATGTAGTCCTTAGATCTAGAAAAAAGAATATAGAAATAGAATTAAGGATCCCGTTTCGGATGAAATATATATATTTATAATAGAATTAAGTAAATTCTAAGTAAATGGGATTTCCAAATATCTCAATTGGATAAATCCGAACGAATTTGTTCCTTTTGATAAAAATTCAAAAAACTTCAATTGGTACGCGCAGGAAATAGGCCAATTCGGCAGCTTTTTGTTCAATTTCTCGTGGAGTCAAATTCTCATCAGTACGAGTCAAGGGGATGGTTCCTTGGCCTCTGATTTCCATATAAAGAATACGACGAGGAAAAAGACCCTCTTTAACCTCCATTCTGATTGATTGGATATCTTTCATAAAGAAGCGAAGGAAAATGCGACGATTTATTCCGGGGAATCCCCAACGAAAAATACACATTATTCCTTCTTTTCTATCGAATCGATCATAACCACTACCTACATTCCACGATATTGTGCACCACAAATAGGAACTAATGAATAAACCCGCGATCCCATAGAACGACATCACGATCCCTTGTGGAAAAAAAATAATTTGTTGAGAAGGAAATCCAGGTATCAGATTCCTACCAAGATAACTAGAAATTCCAACCACTAAGAATCCTAGTGAACCTAAAAAAAGAATAAAGGCCCAGAAAAAATTACTTGCTTTTCGAGACCCTGTTATAAGTTCTATCCATATATGTTCTGATCGCCAGTTCATACTATACTAGATCCGATTGCATTCGATTGGAATTCAGAAAAAAAAATTGACTTTTCTTGATGCCAAAGTAACTTTCATCAACTAAAACTATTCTGATATGAACCCTTAGGAGTAATTGGTTAGATACATTGACTTTCTATTATAAAAATATTTGCCGATCGTTTTTATAACCCGTATATACATGGATTTATACGGATATCATGTATCCGCATGCATAACAGTTCTTTCCTTTGTATTCGGAAAAAAGGCACATATCATACCGCATTACACTAAACAAATATCTGTACCAAAAAAATATCTGGTTGGCCCCATCAGGTCTAGACAATCTTATTTTTTTGTACATGAAGAAATAAAGAAGCCATTGCAATCGCCGGAAATACTAGGCCCACTAAAGGGACAAAAAAAGAAGGTAAGTAAAGATCTGTCATAGAACGGGTACCTCAATTTCATATTTGTATCTATTATAAATATAAAGATATCATAAGTATATCTATTATATTATATTATAATTATTATAAATAATATTAAGTACTTAATAAGTGCAAGGAATGAGAACTAAATGAAAATTTAGTGTACCTATTCATCTTTCTACACGAATATGTATGACAACCCACTTTAAGTTTAAGAAATTTTATGAATTCTCCCGTCCTTAATACTCTTTCTATCTTACTAATAAAATAAAGAGTTTTTTTTTATTAATAAAGAGTTTTTTTTTATTAAAGATAAAGAGTTTATTATAAGTTCGCGACTCTAACTAAACTAATTCAACCCAACAAAAAGGGATTAGATTTCTAATAAAAAATGGAAGTTCTTGGTAGGCAAGGCATAGAAATCACTTCTATTTTTTCTAGATTTTAATATTTTCGTTCTATTTCTATATTATATATATCTATTTTTCAAAGGAAAAAAACCGTGTAGCTGAAATAACTCACTCAGAACGCCTTTTAAAAGATTACGCGGTATGATCGGGTCAAATAAGCCCTTATGGAATAAATACTCAGCTGCTTGTGAACCGTCGGGTACTGTTTTATTCAATGTTTGTTCAATTACTCTTTTACCTGCGAAAGCAATGTATGCGTTAGGTTCAGCAATAATGACATCTCCCAACATACCAAAACTGGCCGTTACTCCACCAGTTGTAGGGGATGTAAGGATTGATACATAGAATAACTTTTTATTTGATTGATAATTATATGAAGCAGAAGATATTTTAGCCATTTGCATCAAGCTCAAACTTCCTTCTTGCATACGTGCTCCTCCGGAAGCACACACAATAATAACAGGTAGAGATCGATTAGTAGCATACTCGATCAAACGAGTGATTTTCTCGCCTACGACAGATCCCATACTACCCCCCAAAAACTGAAAATCCATAACCCCAATTGCTATGGGAATACCATTTAATTGACCTATGCCTGTTTGAACAGCTTCAGTTAAACCTGTTCTTTGTTGATAAGAATCAATACGATCTTTATAAGGTTCCTCTTCTGAATGAAATTCAATGGGGTCCATGGAGACCATATCTTCGTCCATAGGATCCCAAGTGCCCG